AATAGAAAGAACAATAGCCAACGAGATCGAAATACTGAATCATAAATGTAGTTCGGGTTCAAATTCTATATATATTGGAATCCAATATGGATGGTCTTTTCTATAATGATAGATAAATTAAAGAGACTTACTCGTGATTTCATGTACTTGATATTTCTTTTGAAAAAAAAAAGAGGGATTGGCTGAACTTGAAAATTTACTCTTTACTCATTCAATGAGTATACGATTGAATCGTATTCGGTTGGGTGACACCAACTAAATCGAGTGCTAACTCCCATTTATTTCTTATTGTATTGAATTAACCGATCAATCTGCTATCGGACATTTATTTTCCCCTTGGCATGGCACTATTCCAAAAAAATTTTCGACATATTTCACTTTAATTATAATTATGAGAATCAATCCTACCCCTTCTAGTCCTGCGGTTTCCACACAAAACCTAGGGCGTATCGCTCAAATTATTGGCCCAGTACTAGATGTTGTTTTTCCTCCGGGCAAGATGCCTAATATTTATAACGCTTTAGTAGTTAAGGGTCGAGATACTGTCGGTCAGCAAATTAATGTGACTTGTGAAGTACAACAATTATTAGGAAATAATCGAGTTAGAGCTGTAGCTATGAGTGCTACGGATGGATTGACGAGAGGAATGGAAGTAATTGATACGGGAGCTCCTCTAAGCATTCCAGTTGGCGGAGCTACACTCGGACGAATTTTCAACGTTCTTGGGGAACCTGTTGATAATTTAGGTCCTGTAGATACTAGCACAACATCTCCTATTCATAGACCCGCACCCGCCTTTATAGAGTTGGATACAAAATTCTCAATCTTTGAAACAGGAATTAAAGTAGTGGATCTTTTAGCTCCTTATCGCCGTGGAGGAAAAATAGGACTATTTGGGGGAGCTGGAGTAGGTAAAACAGTACTCATCATGGAATTGATCAACAACATTGCCAAAGCTCATGGAGGCGTATCCGTATTTGGCGGAGTAGGCGAACGTACTCGTGAAGGAAATGATCTTTACATAGAAATGAAAGAATCCGGAGTAATTAATGAAAAAAATATTGCAGAATCCAAAGTAGCTCTAGTCTATGGTCAAATGAATGAACCGCCGGGAGCTCGTATGAGAGTTGGGTTGACTGCACTAACCATGGCGGAATATTTCCGGGATGTTAATGAGCAAAACGTACTTCTATTCATCGACAATATCTTTCGTTTCGTCCAAGCGGGATCAGAAGTATCTGCCTTATTGGGGAGAATGCCTTCTGCAGTGGGTTATCAACCTACCCTTAGTACAGAAATGGGTTCTTTGCAAGAAAGAATTACTTCTACCAAAAAGGGATCCATAACTTCGATACAAGCCGTTTATGTACCTGCGGACGATTTGACCGACCCTGCTCCTGCCACGACATTTGCACATTTAGATGCTACTACCGTACTATCAAGAGGGTTAGCTGCCAAAGGTATTTATCCTGCAGTGGATCCTTTAGATTCAACGTCAACTATGTTACAACCTCGAATCGTTGGTGAGGAACATTACGAAACTGCGCAAAGAGTTAAGCAAACTTCACAACGTTACAAAGAACTTCAGGACATTATAGCTATTCTTGGGTTGGACGAATTATCCGAAGAAGATCGTTTAACTGTAGCCAGAGCACGAAAAATTGAGCGTTTCTTATCACAACCCTTCTTCGTGGCAGAAGTATTTACTGGTTCTCCAGGAAAATATGTCGGTCTTGCAGAAACAATTAGAGGGTTTCAACTGATCCTTTCCGGAGAATTAGACAGTCTTCCCGAGCAAGCCTTTTATTTGGTGGGTAACATCGATGAAGCTACCGCGAAAGCTATAAACTTAGAAGAGGAGGGCAAATTAAAGAAATGACCTTAAATCTTTGTGTACTGACTCCTAATCGAATTATTTGGGATTCAGAAGTGAAAGAAATCATTTTATCTACTAATAGTGGTCAAATTGGCGTATTACCAAACCACGCCCCCATTGCCACGGCTGTAGATATAGGTCTTTTGAGAATACGCTTTAACAACGACCAATGGTTAACGGTGGCTCTGATGGGTGGTTTTGCTAGAATAGGTAATAATGAAATCACCATTTTAGGAAATGATGCGGAAATAAGTACTGATATTGATCCGCAAGAAGCTCAACAAGCTCTTGAAATAGCTGAAGCTAATTTGAGTGGAGCTGAGGGTAAGAGACAAGCAATTGAAGCGAATCTAGCTCTCAGACGAGCTAGGACACGAGTGGAGGCTGTCAATGTTATTTCCTACTAGTTAAGTCATTAGATCAAAATAAAAAGAATAAGTTTTTTAAAAGTTCTTTATATATACACCACATGTTGATTTTGCTAATTGAACACAATCAAGTCTAATCTGATAAAAAAAAGAAGATGGGTAGAAAAACTTATTAGATATCATTTCATTGACTCCAGTATCTAATAAGTTCTACCTACTATTGGATTTGAACCAATGACTACCGCCGTATGAAAGCAATACTCTAACCACTGAGTTAAGTAGGTCATTTATCACTACAAATAGGAACCCATCACTTCGGGAATTATAGATAGAATAGGATTTCCAAGCAATACTAATTTCTTTCTGTTAAGCTTAAATAAAATAAATAAATCAGAGAGCTATCATGTGGGATTATGAAATATCTATCTTGACAAGAAATTGTCTATATGTTAAGATGTCTATAACAAGGGCTATAGCTCAGTTGGTAGAGCACCTCGTTTACACGTGCGCCAATGCTTTTCAAAGGAGCCAATTATGCAATGAACATAATTGATCGTATTGAAAAATTGATGTCTTACTCCATTCCATAGGTTCGAGGGAACAAGAGAACAATAGCCTGACCTAACAAATATTTGGTTCGGTCCGATTCAGGCGCTAATTAAGTTGCCAAATCAAATAGAACCCACCAGTGATTTGATAGTTGATAAGGTAAATACCCATCCCATTCAATGCTAGGCATAATGAGTATAAGGGACTCAAAAAAACCTCTTTTCGCTCTATGAACTTGAAGGTGTATGAAGTCTCATATTCGACTGTTCCAGCGAGGCGATAGAGATTCTATTTAACTTAGGTTAATCTAGGCCGAAGGCAGACCTAAGTCAACGTAATACTTCCTTGAAACACTTTGGTATTGCTCCTAGATCAGAATACAAATAATGAATCATAGCACATGGAGCCATCTCATTATCTTCCTCTAAAGATAAAATATGGTAGAATAACTGATCTTTACATCAGTTGATGGAAGAGCCCAATGCAACAAAATGCATGTTGGGTCTTTGAAACAGTTCAAATCATTTCGATAATAATAAGTTTGATCCGTTTTACCGAGAAGGTCTACGGTTCGAGTCCGTATAGCCCTATAATCCTAATATATTTTATATTATTTTAGTATAGCTTTCATTTCCTCATAGTTGTGGCCAGGTATCGTAGAAATGAAAGCATTACCAAATCAATTTAGGAAGTGGAAATCATGACATGATTCCGACTAAAAACTTCAACCTGACCCAACGAAATCTAATTCTAAGTAGCATGGGTCTAAGACGTATTCTTTTTTTGGTCTTAGGTCTTGTATTTGTAGAAAACCCCTGTCCTGACTAATCACTAATCTTTTTTTGGCAGAACAAGAGAAACCTTATTGATTGATTCACAAATAATGGAGAGATAATGAATTGGTACTAAAGGATTAACGTTATATTCTATGAGTTGGGGGGGGGGTTTGGGTTGGGGGTTTGATTTGGTCTATTGAATCATTCGATAATATGTAATTCTTTCATTAGAAAATGTAATGTTATGTAAATCTTTTATGATTCCGTCGATTAGATTACTCCACTCTTTGCTATGTTTCATTGTCTAGTATCTAGTATAGGTGTACTGTAAAAGTTTTTTTGTGTCGGAATCTACCCCATTGTTTGGTGTTATCATTATATTAATAATATTAAGTGTTATTGCCATAACAAAACAAACGAGTATTTTGGTTCATTCCAAATCGTAATCTAGTTTATTACTAGAGATTGTTCCAAAATAGAAAGAATCTTTTATTCTAACTCTAATGAAATAACTCCATCCTTCTTATTTATTTCTGATAAGGTGGGATGGTACAGGTTCAAAGTTTCCAATTTTTTTTGTTTTTGTAGAGAAAGATATAACTTGTTATATGTCACCTCTCAATTCAACGGATTGAATCAAATTAATTAAGAAAAAAGGAAATGAAATAAATAATTTGAATATACTAATTATAGACTATTTATAGTATTTAATTAATTATTAATTTAATTATTAATTATAGGAATTAATTATTAATTATAGGATATTTATTTTATAATATTATAATAATTATTATAATAATTATTATAATAATTATTATAATAATTATTATTGGGATATATTAGGTATTAGGATTATAATATAGATAGTAATCATAATAATATATAAATATATATATATATTAGGTAGGATATTATAAATATTAGGATATATAGGATAATATAGGATATTTTAGTATTTTATTAACTTGTTTTTATAGAATTATCTTTTTATAGAGGATAGAGAACCCAAGACAAAGTGAGAGAATCTTGTTTTTGTAAGAAGGAGCACCCTATGTCTACACCATATCTAAATAGAATCGAAATAAAAAATGTAAGTGGGATTTTCTTAGGTGAATCTTTAAACAAAATATGTCCCACAGAAACTCTAAACTATGCCGTTTGATCAAAATATATTCTTCTTTCGCCTAAACTAAGATAAGAAGTTCTGGATAAATTGACACTTCCGATTCGAATCGAATAATTCAGCATATTCCACATTAATAGGAGTACATTTATGTTTCTGCTTCACGAATATGATATTTTCTGGGCATTTCTGATAATATCAAGCATTATTCCTATCTTGGCATTTGTAATTTCCGGAGTTTTAGCCCCGGTTAGGGAAGGACCGGAGAAACTATCTAGTTATGAATCGGGTATAGAACCCATAGGGGA